GCTAGCGTAGCTTAAATCAAAGCATGACACTGAAAATGTCAAGACAAACCCTAGAAACGTTTCGCAGGCACAAAGGCTTGGTCCTGACTTTACTATCAGCTTTAACCCAACTTATACATGCAAGTCTCCGCACTCCTGTGAGAATGCCCTCAATCCCCTGCCCGAGGATGAGGAGCGGGCATCAGGCACCCCCCCCCCCCTCCGCCCAAGACGCCTTGCTACGCCACCCCCCCAAGGGAACTCAGCAGTAATAGACATTAAGCCATAAGTGTAAACTTGACTTAATTAAGGTTATTAGGGCCGGTAAAATTCGTGCCAGCTACCGCGGTTATACGAAAGACCCTAGTTGCTAGCCACGGCGTAAAGGGTGGTTAGGGACAATAACAAAATAGAGCTAAAGACCCCCTAAGCCGTCATACGCATTTCGGGAACACGAAACCCCAACACGAAAGTAGCTCTAGAAACATGCCTGACCCCACGAAAGCTAAGAAACAAACTGGGATTAGATACCCCACTATGCTTAGCCCTAAACCTAGATGCATCCTTACACACACATCCGCCCGGGCACTACGAGCACAGCTTAAAACCCAAAGGACTTGGCGGTGCCTCAGACCCACCTAGAGGAGCCTGTTCTATAACCGATAATCCCCGTTAAACCTCACCACCTCTTGTTAACCCCGCCTATATACCGCCGTCGTCAGCTTACCCTGTGAAGGCCCACCAGTAAGCAAAATGGGCCCGCCCAAAAACGTCAGGTCGAGGTGTAGCGCACGAAGTGGAAAGAAATGGGCTACATTTTCTATAGCTAGAATAAACGAACGGCACCGTGAAAACTGTGCCCGAAGGTGGATTTAGTAGTAAAAAGCAAATAGAGCGTCCTTTTGAACTAGGCTCTGAGACACGCACACACCGCCCGTCACTCTCCCCCCCCCCCACTCACCCATTTCTAATACACCGCACACCAATTTACGGGGAGGCAAGTCGTAACATGGTAAGTGTACCGGAAGGTGCACTTGGAACAACCAGAGCGTGGCCGAATAGCCAAGCATCTCCCTTACACCGAGAAGACATCCATGCAAATTGGATCGCCCTGAGCTAAACAGCTAGCTTAATCATCTGGGCCTCAAAACAACATTCAACCCCCCCCCCCAAAAACTCCAAGCACCCCAATTAAAACATTCTCCCGCCCCAGTACGTGAGACAGAAAAGGCACTACTCAAAGCAATAATAAAAGTACCGCAAGGGAACGCTGAAAGAGAAATGAAATAAATCATCTAAGCATAACAAAGCAGAGACTAAGCCTCGTACCTTTTGCATCATGATTTAGCCAACCCCCCCGAGCAAAGCGCACTTTAGTTCAAGTCCCCGAAACTAAGTGAGCTACCCCGAGACAGCCTATATACTAGGGCCAACCCATCTCTGTGGCAAAAGAGTGGGAAGATCCCCGGGTAGAGGTGACAAGCCTACCGAACTTAGTTATAGCTGGTTGCCTAAGAAATGAATAGAAGTTCAGCCTCATACCCCTCATCTCACAATTATTATTTATAATATATGACCCCGAGAGACCTATGAGAGTTAATCAAAGGGGGTACAGCCCCTTTGATACAGGACACAACCTCGACCAGGAGGTTAAAGATTATATTAAACAAGATTTACCGCCCCAGTGGGCCTAAAAGCAGCCACCTGAATAGAAAGCGTTAAAGCTCAAGCGAACCCCAATCTATTATCTAAATACTGTATCTTAAACCCCTAAACATACTAGGCTAATCCATGCCCCCATGGAAGAAATACTGCTAAAATGAGTAATAAGAAGGAAACCCCCTTCTCCTGGTCCACGTGTACGCTAAATTGGACTCACCACTAGCAATTAACGAACCCAATTAAAGAGGGCACTGTGACCATATTAAATAACAAGAAAACCCCACACACCCCATCGTTAACCCCACACTGGAAGACCAATAGGAAAGACTAAAAGAAAAGGAAGGAACTCGGCAAACACAAGCCCCGCCTGTTTACCAAAAACATCGCCTCCTGCAAAAATCAACATATAGGAGGTCTCACCTGCCCAGTGACATGTTAAACGGCCGCGGTATTTTGACCGTGCGAAGGTAGCGCAATCACTTGTCTCTTAAATGGAGACCTGTATGAATGGTAGAACGAGGGCTTAACTGTCTCCCCTTTCAAGTCAATGAAATTGATCTGCCCGTGCAGAAGCGGACATACAACTACAAGACGAGAAGACCCTTTGGAGCTTAAGATAAAGGGTCAATTATGTCAAGAACCCAGTTAAACTAAGTAACGCCTGACCCCTATCTTCTGTTGGGGCGACCACGGGAGAAAATAAAGCTCCCACGCGGAATGGGACAACCCACCCTAAACCAAGAGTGACAACTCTAAGTCACAGAATTTCTGACCAAAAGATCCGGCTATCCGCCGACCAACGAACCAAGTTACCCCAGGGATAACAGCGCAATCCCCTTCCAGAGCCCATATCGACAAGGGGGTTTACGACCTCGATGTTGGATCAGGACATCCTAATGGTGCAGCCGCTATTAAGGGTTCGTTTGTTCAACGATTAAAGTCCTACGTGATCTGAGGTTCGTTTGTTCAACGATTAAAGTCCTACGTGATCTGAGTTCAGACCGGAGTAATCCAGGTCAGTTTCTATCTGTAACGCCACTTTTCCCAGTACGAAAGGACCGGAAAAAGGGGGCCTATATTACCAACACGCCCCATCCCAATTTAATGCCACCAACTAAATTAAATAAAGGGAAAGCACAATCCCACATCAAGATAAGATTATTAAGATGGCAGAGCCCGGCAATTGCAAAAGGCCTAAGCCCTTTCACCCGGGGGTTCAAATCCCCCCCTTAATTATGATAACCCACATTATTTGCCCCCTAATATACATCGTACCCGTGCTCCTAGCAGTAGCCTTCCTAACCCTGATTGAACGCAAAGTCCTAGGATATATACAATTACGCAAGGGCCCAAATATTGTAGGCCCCTACGGCCTCCTCCAACCAATTGCAGACGGAATTAAACTATTCATTAAAGAGCCCCTCCGCCCCTCAACCTCCTCCCCATTTTTATTCCTCGCCACTCCCATGTTAGCCCTCACCCTAGCATTAATATTATGAGCCCCCATACCCCTCCCCCACCCCACAACTGATATAAGCCTTGGCATATTATTTATCCTAGCCCTCTCCAGCCTGGCAGTTTACTCCATCTTAGGATCCGGGTGAGCCTCAAATTCAAAATATGCCCTAATCGGGGCCCTCCGGGCAGTCGCCCAAACCATCTCCTATGAAGTAAGTCTCGGACTAATTTTATTATCCATTATCATCTTTACAGGAGGTTTTACCCTCCAAATACTTAATACTGCCCAAGAACCCATCTGATTTCTAATCCCTGCCTGACCCCTCGCTGCCATATGATATATCTCTACCCTTGCAGAAACAAATCGGGCCCCATTTGACCTCACAGAAGGGGAATCCGAACTAGTATCAGGCTTTAACGTAGAATATGCCGGAGGCCCTTTCGCACTATTTTTCCTGGCCGAGTATACCAACATTCTCCTTATAAATACACTATCAGCCATCTTATTTATAGGAGCAACACACTTCCCACACGCCCCCGAATTAACCACAATAAACATTATAACAAAAACTGCCCTCCTATCTATATTATTCCTTTGAACCCGCGCCTCCTACCCCCGCTTCCGATATGATCAGCTTATACATTTAGTCTGAAAAAACTTCCTGCCCCTAACACTAGCCCTCATCTTATGACATGTCTCCTTACCCATCGCACTCATGGGCCTGCCCCCCCAGACATAGCGGAGCCGTGCCTGAATGCCAAAGGGTCACTTTGATAGAGTGAAAAACGGAGACTAAAATCCTCCCAGCTCCTTAGAAAGAAAGGACTTGAACCCATATCCTGGAAATCAAAACTCCAAGTGTTTCCATTACACCACTTCCTAGTAAGATCAGCTAAACTAAGCTTTTGGGCCCATACCCCAAAAATGTGGGTTAAAATCCTTCTCTTACCAATGAGCCCCTACATCCTCACAATACTACTATCAAGCCTAGGCCTAGGCACAACCCTCACCTTCATAAGCTCCCACTGACTATTAGCCTGAATAGGACTAGAAATTAACACCTTAGCAATTCTCCCTTTAATAGCCCAACATCACCACCCTCGAGCAGTAGAAGCCACCACCAAATATTTCCTAGCCCAAGCCACTGCCGCAGCAACCATCCTATTCGCCAGTTCTATTAATGCCTGAGCCACAGGAGAATGAAACATTTATTGTTTATCACACCCCCCCGCAACCACCCTAATCACTATAGCCTTAGCACTAAAAGTAGGACTGGCACCCATGCACCTCTGAATGCCCCCTGTCATACAAGGCTTAAATCTGCCCACCGGACTAATTATAGCCACCTGACAAAAACTAGCCCCACTTACACTAATTATTCAAATGGCCCCCTTCACCCACCCCCTACTATTCACATCCCTAGGTCTAATATCTATCCTTGCCGGCGGGTGGGGGGGCCTAAACCAAACCCAACTACGAAAAATCCTAGCTTATTCATCCATCGCCCACCTCGGCTGAATAATAATTATTACACAATTTAAACCACAACTAACTATTCTAGTACTAACCACCTACATTGTCATGACATCAGCAACATTCTTAACATTTAAACTGATAACCACCACAAAAATTAACACTTTGACAACAAGTTGAGCCAAATCCCCCCCCACCACAGCCATAGCCGCCCTAGTTCTACTATCCCTGGGGGGCCTCCCCCCCCTAACAGGCTTTATGCCAAAATGATTAATCTTACAAGAACTTACCATGCAAGGACTCCCACTTACCGCAACCCTAATAGCACTTAGTGCTTTATTAAGCTTATACTTCTATCTACGACTCTGTTACGCTATAACACTAACAATCTCCCCTAACACAAATAATACCACCACCCCCTGACGCACACAAAATACACAAACCACCGCCCCCCTGGCCACACTAATAACAATAAGTCTATTACTTCTCCCCCTCACCCCCCTAGCCCAAGCACTCATCACCTAGAGATTTAGGATAACACTAGACCAAAAGCCTTCAAAGCTTTAAGTAGGAGTGAAAATCTCCTAATCTCTGCATAAAACTTGCAAGACTCTATCTCACATCTTCTGAATGCAACCCAGACACTTTAATTAAGCTAAAGCCTCTCTAGATGAGAAGGCCTCGATCCTACAAACTCCTAGTTAACAGCTAGACACTCAATCCAGCGAGCATTCATCTACTTTCCCCGCCTTTGAAAATAAAAAGGCGGGGAAAGCCCCGGCCGGACTTTAGTCGGCTTCTTAAGATTTGCAATCTAATGTGGCATACACCGCGGGGCTGTGGTAGAAAAAGGACTTAAACCTTTGTTCATGGGGCTACAACCCACCGCCTAACTCTCGGCCACCCTACCTGTGACAATCACACGCTGATTTTTTTCAACTAACCACAAAGACATTGGCACCCTCTACCTCGTATTTGGCGCCTGAGCCGGAATAGTCGGCACGGCCCTTAGCCTGCTTATTCGAGCAGAACTAGCCCAACCCGGCGCTCTCCTGGGCGATGATCAGATCTATAATGTTATTGTTACTGCCCACGCCTTTGTTATGATCTTCTTTATAGTGATACCAATCATGATCGGAGGATTCGGCAACTGACTTGTGCCCCTTATGATCGGAGCACCAGACATGGCTTTCCCCCGAATAAACAACATAAGCTTCTGACTTCTTCCCCCCTCCTTCCTTCTTCTGCTCGCCTCCTCCGGAGTTGAAGCAGGAGCAGGAACAGGATGAACTGTATACCCCCCACTTGCAAGCAACCTCGCACACGCAGGGGCCTCCGTAGACTTAACCATCTTCTCCCTCCACCTTGCAGGCGTATCATCTATTCTAGGGGCCATTAACTTCATCACAACCATTATTAACATAAAGCCCCCCGCAATTTCACAATACCAAACCCCCTTATTTGTCTGAGCCGTCCTCATTACGGCTGTTCTTCTACTATTATCCCTCCCAGTCCTAGCAGCCGGTATCACAATACTTCTGACCGACCGGAACTTAAATACCACATTCTTTGACCCCGCAGGGGGAGGGGACCCGATCCTATACCAACACCTTTTCTGATTTTTCGGCCACCCAGAGGTATATATTTTAATTTTACCCGGCTTTGGCATGATTTCCCACATTGTTGCATACTACGCAGGCAAAAAAGAACCCTTCGGCTATATAGGAATGGTGTGAGCCATAATAGCTATTGGCCTTCTGGGTTTTATCGTATGGGCCCATCACATATTTACTGTGGGCATGGACGTAGACACCCGAGCATATTTTACATCTGCAACAATAATCATTGCGATCCCAACAGGCGTAAAAGTATTTAGCTGACTTGCCACCCTTCACGGCGGGTCAATTAAATGAGAAACCCCCCTGCTCTGAGCCTTAGGTTTTATTTTCCTCTTTACCGTGGGCGGGCTCACCGGGATTGTTTTAGCTAATTCATCCTTAGATATTGTACTACACGACACCTATTATGTAGTGGCCCACTTCCACTACGTACTATCTATAGGCGCAGTTTTTGCCATTATGGGAGCCTTTGTCCACTGATTCCCCCTCTTCACAGGATACACAATACATGACACTTGAACAAAAATCCATTTCGGAACAATATTTATCGGGGTAAACCTTACCTTCTTCCCACAACACTTCCTGGGCCTTGCTGGCATACCACGACGATACTCAGACTACCCCGATGCCTACTCACTGTGAAATATCCTTTCTTCCATTGGCTCCCTAGTATCCCTAGTGGCAGTAGTAATGTTTCTGTACATCCTATGAGAGGCCTTCACTGCCAAACGAGAAGTACTATCCATTGAGCTCACTTCTACAAATGTAGAATGACTGCACGGATGCCCTCCCCCCCACCATACATTCGAAGAGCCAGCCTTTGTACAAGTACAACCGAATTAATTCAAGAAAGGAAGGAATTGAACCCCCATAAACTAGTTTCAAGCCAATCACATAACCGCTCTGTCACTTTCTTTTATAAGATACTAGTATAATAAATAATACCCTGCCTTGTCAAGACAAAACTGTAGGTTGAAATCCTACGTATCTTAAGCCCCACAGCTTAATGGCACATCCCTCACAACTAGGATTCCAAGACGCGGCCTCCCCTGTAATAGAAGAACTTCTGCACTTCCACGATCACACCTTAATAATCGTTTTCCTTATTAGCACCCTAGTCTTATACATTATTGTTATTATAGTATCCACTAAGCTCACCAATAAATATATTCTAGACTCTCAAGAAATTGAAATTATTTGAACCCTCCTCCCAGCAGTAATCCTTATCCTAATTGCTCTCCCATCCCTCCGAATTCTTTATCTAATAGATGAGGTAAATGACCCCCACCTGACAGTAAAAGCCATAGGACACCAATGATACTGAAGCTATGAATACACTGACTATGAAAATTTAACCTTTGACTCATATATGGTCCCCACACAAGACCTGGCCCCTGGGCAATTCCGACTAATTGAAACAGATCATCGAATGGTAATCCCAATAGAATCCCCAATTCGAGTTCTAGTCTCAGCCGAAGACGTCCTCCACTCTTGAGCCGTTCCCGCACTAGGTATTAAAATAGATGCTGTACCAGGACGACTCAACCAAACATCCTTTATTACCTCTCGTCCCGGAGTATACTACGGACAATGTTCTGAAATTTGTGGAGCCAACCACAGTTTTATACCCATCGTTGTAGAAGCCGTCCCTCTAGAACATTTTGAAGCCTGATCCTCTCTTATGCTTGAAGACACCTCACTGGGAAGCTAAATAGGGCCTAGCATTAGCCTTTTAAGCTGAAGATTGGCGGCCCCCAACCGCCCCCTGTGATATGCCCCAACTAAACCCCGCCCCATGGTTTATAATCCTTATATTTTCATGACTAATTTTCCTAACAGTAATTCCAAACAAAGTCCTAAACCACACCTTTACAAATGAAATTATAACACAAAACGCTAAAAAATTTAAACCCAACACCTGAAACTGACCATGACACTAAGCCTGTTTGACCAATTTATAAGTCCCACACACCTAGGCATTCCCTTAATTACTATTGCACTTGCTTTCCCTTGAATTCTAATTCCCTCCCCCACAACCCGCTATCAAAACAATCGACTAATTTCCCTACAAAACTGATTTATTAAAACCTTTACACAACAACTACTTACCCCCCTAAACCCCGGGGGTCACAAATGAGCTCTGATATTAACCTCATTAATAATTTTTATCCTCACCCTAAATGTGCTAGGACTACTACCATACACCTTCACCCCCACTACACAACTATCATTAAATATGGGCCTGGCCATCCCACTATGACTAGCCACAATCATTATTGGCCTCCGAAATCAACCCACTATGGCCCTAGGACACCTCTTACCAGAAGGAACCCCCACCCCCCTAATCCCCGCTCTAATTATTATTGAAACTATTAGCCTATTTATCCGCCCCTTAGCACTTGGAGTCCGACTCACAGCTAATCTCACAGCCGGCCACCTGCTCATTCAACTAATCTCTACAGCAACTATTACCCTTCTGCCCACAATAACTACAGTAGCAACTCTCACCGCCATTCTTCTAATCCTGCTTACCCTCCTAGAAATTGCAGTAGCCATTATCCAAGCCTATGTATTTGTTCTACTACTAAGCCTATATTTACAAGAAAATATTTAATGACCCACCAAGCACATGCATATCACATGGTTGACCCGAGCCCATGGCCCCTTACAGGGGCCGTAGCTGCACTTTTAATAACATCAGGCCTAGCAATCTGATTTCATTTCCACTCAACAGTCCTAATGATACTAGGACTAATCCTGCTACTCCTCACAATGTATCAATGGTGACGAGACATTATCCGAGAAGGCACCTTCCAAGGACACCACACACCCCCCGTTCAAAAAGGTCTACGATATGGAATGATCCTATTCATTACCTCTGAAGTATTCTTCTTTCTAGGATTTTTCTGAGCATTCTACCACTCCAGCCTCGCCCCCACACCAGAACTAGGAGGGTGTTGACCTCCAATGGGTATCACCCCTTTAGACCCCTTCGAAGTCCCCCTTCTCAACACCGCTGTCCTACTAGCATCCGGAGTAACTGTAACATGATCCCACCATAGCCTCATAGAAGGAAAACGAAAACAAGCAATTCAATCCCTTGCTCTTACAATCCTTCTAGGCTTTTATTTCACCGCCCTCCAAGCCATAGAATATTATGAGGCCCCTTTCACCATCGCAGACGGAACATACGGCTCAACCTTCTTCGTAGCAACAGGCTTTCACGGACTACACGTTATTATTGGCTCAACCTTTCTTGCTATTTGCCTCCTTCGACAAATCCAATATCACTTTACCTCAAAACACCACTTTGGATTCGAAGCAGCTGCCTGATACTGACACTTCGTAGACGTTGTATGACTATTCTTATACATTTCTATTTACTGATGAGGCTCATATCTTTCTAGTATTAAAATTAGTACGAATGACTTCCAATCATCTAGTCTTGGTTAAAATCCAAGGAAAGATAATGAACTTAATCATGACAATACTTATTATCCTCACTCTCTCCGCAATCCTCACCACAGTATCATTTTGACTTCCTCAAATAACCCCTGACGCAGAAAAACTCTCCCCCTACGAATGCGGTTTTGACCCCCTAGGCTCCGCACGCCTACCCTTCTCCCTACGATTTTTCCTAATTGCCATCTTATTTTTGTTATTTGACCTAGAAATCGCCCTTCTCCTGCCCCTCCCCTGAGCCAACCAACTATTAAACCCCACCTCTACTCTCATATGAACTACAATTATTTTAATCCTCCTCACTCTAGGCTTAATTTATGAATGACTACAAGGCGGCCTAGAGTGGGCCGAATAGAGAGCTAGTCCAAATAAGACCTCTGATTTCGACTCAGAAAATCGCAGTTAAACTCCGCGGCCCCCTTATGACACCAGCTTATTTCAGCTTCACCTCAGCATTCGCCCTAGGACTTACAGGACTGGCATTTCATCGCACCCACCTACTCTCAGCACTATTATGCCTTGAAGGCATAATATTATCTCTATTTATTGCCCTTGCCCTTTGGATACTTCAATTAGAATCCACCACATTCTCCGCTGCCCCCATCCTACTGCTGGCCTTCTCAGCCTGTGAAGCTGGTGTAGGCCTAGCTCTACTAGTTGCCTCAGCCCGCACCCACGGAACAGACCGCCTACAATCCCTCAATCTATTACAATGTTAAAAATTCTTATTCCAACAATTATGCTATTTCCCACAATCTGACTCTCTCCCCCCAAATGGCTTTGAACCATTATAGCTCTTCAAAGCCTAACTATCGCCCTAATTAGCCTCACTTGAATCAACTGACCCTCAGAAACAGGCTGAACATCATCCAGCCTGCACATAGGCACAGACCCCCTATCAACCCCCCTCCTAGTACTCACCTGCTGATTACTTCCCCTAATAATTCTCGCCAGCCAAAAACACATTAAAACTGAGCCCATCTCCCGCCAACAAACCTACCTCACCCTACTGGCCTCCCTACAAACCTTCCTAATTATAGCATTTGGGGCCACCGAAATCATCATATTTTATATTATATTTGAAGCAACCCTTATTCCTACACTAATCATCATTACCCGCTGAGGAAACCAAGCTGAACGACTAAACGCAGGAACATACTTTTTATTCTACACCCTCGCCGGCTCCCTCCCCCTATTGATCGCCCTCCTTCTACTACATCAAACCGCGGGATCTCTCTCCCTACTAACTATTCAATATGCACAACCAACAACCCTTAACTCCTGAGGAGACAAAATTTGATGAACAAGCTGTCTAATCGCTTTTCTAGTAAAAATACCCCTATATGGAGTACACCTTTGACTACCAAAAGCCCATGTAGAAGCCCCCGTAGCCGGGTCCATAATTCTGGCCGCAATCCTCTTAAAACTTGGAGGCTATGGAATAATGCGAATGATAGCAATTTTAAGCCCCCTATCCAAAGACATAGTCTATCCCATCATTACACTAGCCCTATGGGGCGCTATCATAACAAGCTCCATCTGCTTGCGACAAGCCGACCTAAAATCATTAATCGCCTATTCATCTGTTAGCCACATAGGCCTTGTCGCAGGGGGAATCTTAATTCTAACCCCCTGAGGATTTACCGGCGCCCTCGTACTAATAATTGCCCACGGACTTACCTCCTCCGCCTTATTCTGTTTAGCCAACACCACCTATGAACGCACCCATAGTCGAACAATAATTTTAGCTCGCGGACTACAAATTATTTTTCCCTTAACCACCACTTGATGACTCTTCTCCAACCTAGCAAACCTGGCACTTCCCCCCCTCCCCAACCTAATAGGAGAACTTATAATCGTCACCGCCCTATTTAACTGATCCCCATGAACTTTAATTTTAACCGGCGCCACCACACTAATTACCGCAACCTACTCCCTCTACCTCTTCTTAATAACCCAACGAGGCCCCCTCCCCCAACACATTATTAACCTCCAACCCTTCCATACACGAGAACATCTACTCATAATCCTCCACCTGCTCCCAATTGCCCTTCTCATTACAAAACCTGAGATCATCTGAGGCTGATGATACTGTAGACATAGTTTAATAAAACATTAGATTGTGATTCTAAAAATAGAGGTTAAACTCCCCTTGTCCACCGAAAGAGGCCAGGAGCAATAGAAACTGCTAATCCCTATTACCATGGTTAAATTCCACGGCTCATTCAAGCTCCTAAAGGATAATAGCCCCATCCATTGGTTTTAGGAACCAAAAACTCTTGGTGCAACTCCAAGTAGGAACTATGACATATATTATAACCACCTCCCTCCTGCTCACCCTAATAATTCTAACATGGCCCCTTATAATAACACTAAGTCCAAAACCTCCAAACCAAGAATGGACCCTAAAATACATTAAAATTGCTATAAGCACCGCATTTTTCACTAGCACTATCCCTCTCGTCATTTTTCTAGACCAAGGAATAGAAAACATTATCACCACCTGAAACTGAATAAACATCATAAGCTTTGACATTAACATTAGCCTTAAATTCGACCACTATTCACTCATTTTTACCCCCATCGCCTTATATGTAACATGATCTATTCTAGAATTCACATCCTGATACATACACTCCGACCCCCACCTAAACCGATTCTCCAAATATTTATTACTCTTTCTAGTAGCCATAATCATCTTGGTTACCGCCAACAACCTATTCCAACTATTTATTGGCTGAGAAAGTGTGGGTATTATATCCTTTCTATTAATCGGATGATGACATGGCCGAGCCGACACCAATACAGCGGCCCTTCAAGCAGTTATTTATAACCGAGCAGGAGACATCGGCCTTATCCTAACCACTGCCTGAATCGCAATAAACCTTAATTCATGAGAAATCCCACAAATTTTCCTATTATCCAAAGACCACGACATAACCCTCCCATTAATGGGACTCATCTTGGCCGCCATAGGAAAATCCGCCCAATTCGGACTACACCCCTGACTACCCTCAGCAATAGAAGGCCCAACCCCAGTCTCTGCCCTACTACACTCCAGCACAATGGTCGTAGCAGGCATTTTCCTGCTAATTCGCCTACACCCTCTAATAGAAAACAACCAACTAGCCCTAACCACCTGCCTCTGTCTCGGCGCCCTAACAACACTATTTACTGCAACCTGCGCCCTCACCCAAAATGATATCAAAAAAATCGTAGCATTTTCAACATCAAGTCAGCTCGGCCTCATAATAGTTACCATCGGCCTTAACCAACCCCAACTAGCCTTCCTCCATATTTGCACCCATGCCTTCTTTAAAGCTATGCTCTTTCTATGTTCTGGCTCAATCATCCACAGCCTCAATAATGAACAAGACATCCGAAAAATAGGAGGCCTACATAAACTAATACCATTCACCTCTTCTTGCCTTACTATCGGCAGCCTAGCATTAATAGGCATGCCTTTCCTAGCAGGATTCTTTTCAAAAGACACAATTATTGAAGCCCTTAATACCTCCCACCTAAACGCCTGAGCCCTAGCCCTAACACTAATCGCCACCTCCTTCACCGCAGTTTATAGCCTCCGAATTATTTTCCTCGTAACTATGGGGTCCCCCCGATTTTCAACCTTGTCCCCCCTCAACGAAGAACACCCCGCAGTAATTACATCAATTGGCCGCCTGGCCTGAGGAAGCATCATCGCAGGATTAATCATCACTTCAAACTTACTACCATCCAAAACCCCCATTACAACAATGTCCCCCTCCCTCAAAATGGCTGCCCTAACAATTACAATATTAGGCCTCATCATTGCCCTAGCACTAGCTACAACAGCATCTAAACAAATCAAAATTACCTCCCTCCCAGCCCCCCACAGCTTCTCCAATATATTAGGATTTTTTCCCCCAATCATTCACCGCTCCCTTCCTAAGCTAAACCTTACTCTTGGAAAACAGGCCACAAAACTTGACCAACAATGACTAGAACTTGGACCCAAGGGATTTCACCCACTCCATCACACTTTATCCTCAATATTCGATAATACCAACCCCAATATCATTAAAGTCTATTTAACTTTCTACCTAATTTCTACAGCCTTAATCACTATACTACTTTACATGGCCTAAACTGCCCGAAGCGCCCCCCGACCCAAACCGCGAACTAACTCCAAAACCACAAAAAGACACAACAACAAAACCCACGCACATACCGCCAACATTCATCCTCCCCCAGAATATATCAAAGAAATTCCTCCAGTATCCCCACGCACCACAAAAAACTCCTTAAACTCATCAACAGTCCAATATCCCCCGCATCCACCCCAAAACCACCATACCACAGCCCCCACCCCCAACAAATACATTAACACATAAACCTTTACCGACCCCGCCCCCCATGTTTCAGGAAAAGACTCAGCAGCCAAAGCCGCGGAATATGCAAACACCACCAATATTCCTCCTAAATAAATTAAAAATAATATTAAACCAACTAATGACCCCCCATGCCCCACTAACACCCCGCATCCCACCCCTCCAACCACAGCCAGCCCCAAAGCAGCAAAATAAGGTGCAGGATTAGAAGCAACCCCCACCAGACCTACCACCAACCCCAACAAAAATAAATCAAGAAAATATGCCATAATTCTTACCCGGGCTCTAACCAGGACCAATGACTTGAAAACCCACCGTTGTAATTCAACTATAAGAACCATGATCACCCGAAAAACCCACCCACTCCTCAAAATTGCCAACAACGCACTAATTGATCTCCCCGCCCCTTCTAATATCTCCACATGATGAAACTTCGGCTCCCTATTATTACTATGTCTTACAGCACAAATCCTAACCGGGCTCTTCCTAGCCATACACTACACCTCAGACATCTCAACTGCCTTTTCATCCGTAGCCCACATCTGCCGAGACGTAAACTACGGATGGCTCATCCGCAACCTACATGCTAACGGAGCTTCTTCCTTCTTCATCTGCATTTATCTACACATCGGACGCGGCCTATACTATGGCTCCTACCTCTATAAAGAAACTTGAAACACCGGAGTAATCCTCTTATTATTGGCAATGATAACCGCATTTGTGGGGTATGTATTACCATGAGGACAAATATCCTTCTGAGGCGCCACAGTCATTACAAACCTTCTATCAGCAGTGCCCTACATAGGAAACACCCTTGTACAATGAATCTGAGGGGGGTTCTCCGTAGATAATGCAACTCTAACCCGATTCTTCGCATTTCACTTCCTATTACCCTTCGCAATTATTGCAACAACCCTACTACACACCCTCTTTCTGCATGAAACAGGCTCCAACAACCCAATTGGACTAAACTCCAACGCGGACAAAATTTCTTTCCACCCCTATTTCTCCTACAAAGACCTCCTGGGCTTTATTTTCCTTATTACAGCCCTCACCACACTAACCCTTTTCTCCCCCAATCTCCTTGGCGACCCAGAAAACTTTACCCCCGCCAACCCCCTAATAACACCCCCTCATATCAAACCCGAATGATACTTCTTATTTGCTTATGCTATCCTTCGATCAATCCCCAACAAACTCGGCGGAGTCATGGCACTCCTCCTCTCCATTTTAGTACTCACAATCGTACCCCTCCTACACACTTCCAACCAACAAAGCCTCACCTTCCGCCCCCTCTCACAACTACTTTTCTGAACCCTTGTAGCAGACGTAATTATCCTAACATGAATCGGCGGAATGCCCGTCGAACACCCCTTCATCATTATTGGACAAATCGCCTCTGTACTATACTTCTCCTTATTCCTAATTTTCAGCCCCCTAGCAGCCTGACTGGAAAACAAAATCATGGTTTAAAATGCTCTAGTAGCTTAATCACAAAGCGTCGGTCTTGTAATCCGAAGATTGAAAGTTAAACTCCCTCCTAGTGCCAGAAAAAAGAGATTTTAACTCCCACCTCTAGCTCCCAAAGCTAGAATTCTTAATTAAACTATTTTCTGTCTTAAACTTAGTATCTTCGACATACATTAATTCGCTATGGTTTAGTACATAATATGTATAACTCAACACCATGATTTAGTACATATTATGTATAATATTACATCATGGTTTAATTCATTACATATTATATCAACATATCAGCACATTAAACATTTTTGTTTTAAATATTAAAAGAATCCGCACATAAACCATATCAATTCAAACTCATAAATAATTTATCTTAAAATGAGCGATTGCATAATTCCTAATACCTCCATATAACCATTTTCTATGCACTTCCCAACTAATCTTGTAATACAAATATTTAATGTAGTAAGAAACCACCATCCCTATATATCTTAAGATACACAGTCCTTGAACGATCAAGGACAAAACTTGTGGGGGTCACACAATTTGCACTATTACTGGCATCTGGTTCCTATTTCAGGTCCATACATTTAAAACTCCTCATACTATGAATTATCCTGACATCACTTATTGGTGGAACTTCTTTCTAGCAAGCACCCCCCAAGCCAAGGCATTCTTTCTAATGGGCATGGGTTTTTTATTTTTAAGTCACTTTCATTTGGCATATTTCATGCTAGGCGAAGCGGCTGACCATATATGTCAAGGTTGTCCTATTCTATGAAGAACAAAAGATTATGTAATGCTTTAATGACATACCTGAAATAATTACATACGTTTATATCAAGTACATAACATACTGTTGTTTCCTCATTCCTGCCTAAGACCCCCGGGGTGCTTCGCGCGCGGTAAACCCCCCTACCCCCCACGCCCTACAAGTCCTAATTAATCCTGTTAAACCCCTAAACCAGGCAAGGCTCGATTGGCGTATTCAACAAATAGTGATGCGTGTTGATATATAGTGTTATAAATTCACATTATATTGTATA